AGAATTGAATAAGTACATTAACTCAGAATTGAATAAATACAAAAAGAAGATTTATCAGTACCTTGTTAGGTCCCTTGGGGAAGAATTTGAATTCCTTATGCGAACCTTTCGGTGGGTTGTGTCAGAAATTCAGTACTTGCTGTTAATAAACTTGAGGAGAAACACGGGTCGGTTCGTGAATATTTTCTTATTTGTTACCTGTGTCTACTATTTAGGCAGAATACCTTTATTCATTTTTCCACATCCACTGACACGCGTCCAAGCCCCACTACTGAAACTAAATTGGTTAGCCAGACAAGGCCGAGAAGCTGACACTTACTGGGAGGACGAGGAAGAGGAAACGGAAGAGGAAAAGAAAGAGGAAAACAAAGAGGAGATTGCACGAAAAAAAGTGCTATTCAAAGAAGAAATTCCTCCCCATCCTTGGGGAGCGGATCTGGATGAAGAAAAAGATCAAAAAGAACCCATAGTGGTGGAAGACATTTTAGCGTCCGATTTTTATAAGTTTCAATGGACTCGTCCAGTACGATACATAAGCAATCAACACTTTTTTGGGGCTGTAAGAAAGGAAGTTTCACAATATTTTTTTGATACATGCCGAAGTGATGGAAAAAAAAGAATATCTTTTACAGATCCTCCTAGTTTTTCTAGTTTTAAGGAACTGACGAAAGGGATGATATCTTCGTCCACAGTAGAAAGACTCTCCTTTGATAAACTAGACAAAGATTGGCTTTATAAGAACAAACAAAGACAAAACAACTTAAATAACGAGTTTATAAAGAGAATTGAGGCTCTAGACACGGGATTTCTTTTTCTAGATATACTCGACAAAAGGACTCGGGTTTGTATTGAGAAAATCAACGAAACCTGCCTCTGCCTACCAAAAAGGTATGATCCTTTGTTGAATGGGCCCTCTCGTGGACGAATCAAAAAGTTGCTCGAAGTAATCGAGGAGCCCGAAGAAGAGGAGAAAAGCGAAGAAAAGGAGAAAAGCGAAGAAAAGGAGAAAAGCGAAGAAAAGGAGAAAAGCGAAGAAAAGAAGAAAAGTGAAGAAAAGGAGAAAAGCGAAGAAAAGGCACCGAAAAGCAAAGAACAGGAGAAAAGCGAACAAGAGGCACGTCTACGCGAAGAAGCACGTCTACGCGAAGAAGCACGTCTACTCGAAGAAGCACGTCTAAGCGAAGAAAGGGCACTTGGTCACTTGGGTGAATTTCGTGAAAAAGTCTACAATGTAATTAAATCTCGTCGAAGAAAAAAAAATGCAATGCAATCTCGTCGAAGAAAAAAGAATGCAATGCAATCTCGTCGAAGAAAAAAAAATGGAACTAAAAAATCTCGTGAAAGAATCGACGATGAACCTACAGAATCTCAACTTAAGCAAATCCTTGCTCTAAATCAAATTCATGAGACCCTTTTGCCAGGTTGCATTTTCGAGTCCCCAAAATATGAAGAGAGAATGTTCGCGATACTAAAAAGTAAAACACTAAAACGAAAACTAAGAGCAGAAAGAAAATTATATTATAATCCTTTGGCAAAATTTTTTTCTAAGCCTTGGGAAAAAAGGGGGGGAAGCATTGATTGGAACCAGCGAAAACTAAAAAAGCTCCAGCAACTAAGGACTTATAAAAGGGGAGAAGGTGTGGGACGAGCGCACATCGGTCAACGCGTCCCTCGCTGGTCATACGTATTAGTCCGCGAGGTCGCATACGACTGGGGCGAACCCTTTGTGACGAATCGGGGAGAGGATGAGTGCTTTGATATTCTATCAGCAAAAGTCAAATATGAAATTATTTTGCCTAAGATTCCTAAAGAAGTACGTATGAAAAGGCTTTCTAACGATAGTAACCAGATTGATTCGGCCATTGCTAAATCGATTAATGAGAAGGTTAAGACGGATTTGATCAAGAGTGGGGGAGACCCTTATAGTATTGACTTTGAGAAAAGCCTTGCTCATGTTCACGTTGGCAGCTACTTGACCAATCTCGAATCGAAAGGCGAAGCGTGGAAGTGCAGCTTGAAAGCGGTGCGCAAGCAATTTTGGCAGCAGGATGACATCAAAGGTATTACGAACCCCCTAAGGCGTAAAAACGGAGTTATTGTAAGAAAGATTGAACTGTTTCCGCATTCCCCTCTTTTTTTGGGCTTCTTAAAAAGTAGACTGTCTAGTTCTTTTAGGGTATTGAGACCCCTTGTTTTGAAAATGAAAAATTTGATGCATAGGTTTGTAATCAAAAAAGGGGACCTTTTCACTCTTAAGGGACCTAAGAAAGAACAGACAAAAACAAAAAGGAAGACAAAAGGGAAGACAAAAAGGAAGACAAAAAGGAAGACAAAAAGGAAGACAAAAGGGAAGACAAAAAGGAAGATAGACGAAAAAAAAAGAAAAGCATTGAAAGAACGGAAAAAATCGAAAAGAATCAAAAAAGAGAAAATCGACCTAGACCCCGACGAAGAGCTGTATCGGATGGATGGAATAGATTCATGGAATGAGCTTTATTATGGGCTAGGAGTACGAGGTATCGTATTAATTTTTAACTCCTATTTTAGAAGATATATTGCATTGCCTTTAGCGATAATAGCTAAAAATATTGGTCGTATCTTATTTTTGCAGCAGCCCGAGTGGGCTGAGGATAGAAAGGACTGGGAAAACGAGACTCATCTTTTATGCAACGATGACGGTTTGCCTCTAGGCGTCATATCCATCAAGAACTTGCCGGAGGAGTGGTGGGAATACGGTCTTCAGGTCAAAGTTTTATGGCCTTTAGAGTTGAAACCTTGGCACACAGCGGATGATAGACAAAGGGTAACCAAGGATTATGCTTTTATAAGGTCTTTCTGGGGACTAGCTGACTATCCTTGGGGTGGTGCCCGACCCAACCGTTCCTTTTCCATTTTTTGGGGGCCCATTTTTAAAGAACTAGGCAAAAAAAGTCAAAGATTAGCAGCAGATAAATTCGACGGGAGCGCCTTTCGACTTATAAGAAGCGTTTTCAACCAAAAAATAAAGCAAAAATTTGTTAGAGTTCTAGGAAACTCAAAAGAAAGCATAAAATGGCTTAAAGAAAGCATAAAACGGCTTAAAGAAATGGTTCTAGTTCTAAAAAGCACAATTTTGCAAATAATCAAAAAAAATACAAGATTGAAAGGGATAGGAGTAGATGAATCGAGTGAAACTCAAAAAGAAAAAGATTCTATAATCAGCAATGAGATAATTAATGAATCCGTTAGTCAAATTCGATCTACAGCTTCTACAAATTCAGAAGAAAAAATACAAAATCTGATTAATAGAACAAGCACAATCAAAAATCAAATAGAAAGAATTACAAAAGAAAAAAAAAAAGTAACTACAGGACTAAATAATAGTCCTAACAACAAAAAGCAAAATAATAATGTAGAATCAGCAAAAAATATTTGGAAAATTGTAAAAAGAAGAAATGTTCGATTAATAAGTAAATGGAATTATTTTCAAAAAATTTTCATTGAAAAAATCTACAAAATATACATAGATATCTTTCTATGTATCATTAAGATTCCTAGAATCAATTTAACAAAAAAATTTTTTGAGAAAGACATTTCCAATACGGAAACAAATCAAAAAAGAATTACCTTTAGTTCGACTATAAAAAATATAAATAAGCGGAAGTCACGGATTGTTCCGAAATTTGCTTCCTTGCCAAATTTATCTTCCCTGTCCCAAGCATATGTATTTTACAAATTATCACAAACCCTAGTTAGTAATAAGTTAAGATCTGTTCTTCAATATCGCGGAACGTCTTTTTTTCTTAAGACTGCAATAAAGGATTCTTTTGAAAGACAGGGAATAGTTCATTCCGAATTAAAGCATAAGAAACTTCGAAATTTTGGAACGAATCCATGGAAAAACTGGTTAAGAGGTCAGTCTCAATACAATTTATCTAAGGTTCATTGGGAGCGAGTAGGCGCACAAACCTGGCGAAATAAAGTCAACCGACGCCATACGGCTCAAAATAACGATTTAAATAAAGGAGATTCATATGAAAAAGACCCATTACTTCATTCCAAAAAACAAGATGATTCTGAAGTATATTCATTAGTAAGAAATCAAAAAACTAAGTTTAAGAAAAACTATAAATATGATCTTTTAGCATATAAATACATTTCTTCTGAAACTAAGAAGGACTCCTCTATTTCGAAATTGCCATTACAAGTAAATAAGAGCCAAGAGATCGACTTATTTGATATACCAGAGGAGATTGTTTTGAAGACTTATTTCAAGGATTGTATACTAGACAAGAAGTTTCTAGACAAGCTTTATCGAGACAATACTTATCTACACAATTATCTAGACAATACTTATGTAGACAAGGATTATGACAAGGATTATCTAGACAAGAGTTTTCTAGACAAGGTTTATTTCAAGGAGTCTCTAGACCCGCTTTATCTAGAAACGGATTATTACAAGGATTATCTAGACAAGAAGTTTCTAGACAAGAATTCTCTAGACAATTATCTAGACAAGGTTTATATGTCTCTGAAAAAAATGCACAAGAAAAAACCTGAAAGAAAATATATGGACTTTGATTGGAAGTTTTTCGAAAAATATCTAGTCAATTTGGAGGCCGGGAAAAAGAGCGACCCTAACCATAATACAAATACTAAGATTGAGACTAAGAATTCTCAAATAATTGAGAATGAAAATTCTGAAATAATTGAGAATGAGAATTCTGAAATAATTGAGAATGAGAATAGAGGTCTTATTTATGATATCGTTCCAAAAATGCTCTTGGATCCAGAAATCAAAAAGGATCCAGAACTCAAAGAAGATCCAGAAATCAAAAAAAACAAAAAAAGCTTTTTTAATTGGATGGGAATGAATGAAGAAATCTTAAAGGCACCCAGAGCGAATTCGAATGAGGAAGATTCGAATCAGGAAGATTGGTTCTTCCCAGAATTTCTGCTACGTAAGAGGACATATCAAATGAACCCGTGGCTTAGACCTATGAAGTTACTTCTTTTAAATT